GGGACCGCCGATTTACAAATATCATTAACCACAGAATTTAGTGAGCGGCGCCAAATCTTTCTATGGATTGCTTCTTTCGCCGCTTTCGCCGTCAAAGTGCCTATGGTACCAGTTCATATTTGGTTACCCGAAGCTCATGTAGAGGCACCTACGGCAGGATCCGTCATCTTGGCAGGAATTCCTTCAAAATTGGGAACCCACGGGTTTTTAAGATTTTCAATACCCATGTTTCCCGAAGCAACACTTTGTTCCACTCCTTTCATTTATACTCCAAGCGCGATTGCTATAATATATACTTCCTTGACCACTTCAAGACAGATCGATCTTAAGAAGATCATTGCTTACTCCTCAGTAGCCCATATGAATCTGGTGACTATTGGTATGTTTAGTCGGGCGGCGGCCGTTAGGTCACCTATTTTTAGTTATGGACACAAAAGACAAGGCCAAAACATGTGTGCCGGGCGTGCGACCCATCAACCTACTAGCAATGGGGGAGAAAACATAGCATGTCGCAACAAAAGCTTGATTCAAGGCGTCAGCAAAACATTGCCGTCTGTTCCAAAAACAAAAGCCCCTTAGCGCCCCGGGACGGGAGTGGGGGACACCCTACGCGCAGGCAACAGCAGCACCGGCTCTACGAAGTCAGAATCGAATCTTTGTGTTGGCTTTCCCAATTCATTCGTGAATAAGAATTCAAGGGCTAGAAGCGAGCGCTTCTAGCTGCTTCGCCTGCTTCTTATTATTTATTGTGGCTATGTTGGCGTGGCGGAAATGAACGAAAAGCGAGATGAACGTGCTATTTTCAAATCGATTGATAGATAGCCTGATCCGTTCTGATAGATCGAAAGAGTAGGAATGATATAGAGGGAATCCATCAATAATAAGGGGAAATCCCCTATTTCTATCTATTGATAAGACAACTATTCTTGATCCATCAGAAAGAAATCGATATGTATCTGATGGAGTCTACATCGTACGTAGAGCGCCCAAGCTTTAGGCCAGCTCAGTTCTCTTATCCATCGGTCCAATGCACTGGGCTCATCTCATGGATGGAGGGAAAAGCCAAAATGTAGTTGTGTTTTTGTTGTTCGCCGCCTCGACGCATTCCCTTCTCTCCCCGGCATCGTCCCACACAGAAAGAAAGAGCGCAGAGCCCCGGCCCGACCTGTAGTGTAGGTCCGCTAACGTAAAGCGAGGAGTTGAGCCTGAACTGGCGAACCGAAGTCACTTTCGGAACCATACTTCCTACAGCTAACACGTGTCCAGTCCAGCGGGAACGCGCAGCGCAAAAAAACGTAAGCTGCTATACCGAATCCCCCGCTGGCCATCGGGGACCGAGTGGTAAGGCCATGATCCGCAGGGGAACGGATCACTCATTCTTCCATTGGGGACAGGTGCACGAACGACAACTCCAAACGTCACACATCCGTCGCCTACTTACCGTTTAGGTGGCACCAGCGATATCCAGCTAAGGTAAGGAACTTAGTGTCGCGGCTGCTCCACTCCGCCGCGGTCTCATGAACTGAACTTCGTTGCCTTCCCGCGCGCGAAGCGAATGGGCGCTGTGCTGTGGGTCAGTTTCGGGGCGGGGGGCGAAGAGAGACCACAAGAATGATTCATTTGGATCGACGAGCTTTTTCAGCCCCAAAACTAAGAATGGAATGTCTGTCTATCCATGAACATCTATTCTATCTGTATATCTAGGGGATCTCTCTATACATATAAAATTGTTTTATGGCACGATATGATCGCCTAGCCGTAGCCGCATATTGAGCGCAGCGGATATGCGGGATTTCAGTTGGATCAGATCTTTCGCTTTGACGGAAGCTTTTGGACCTAGCGAAAAGGACTTTATAAGCCTTCGCGCAAGCAAGCGCGAGAGAAGCAAGCAAAGTAGAAGCTTTGCCAGAAGCAAGACGAGGAAGCAGAGCTGTCGTATAAGCGGTAGCTTCCCCCTACCTACTAAACAAAAATACAACAGTCGCGACCTACTTTGATTCAAAACAAAAGAAAGGCGGCAACAAGCAAACGGCTTTCTATCATAGTTGCAAGGGTTCCCTGAACTACTTAAGTTAAGTACCAAAGGCTGCTTTCGGTTGGTAAAGAAGGGGGCTGTTCACTACAAGCTATCAGCGCTGTCTTAGATTGAACGTCGACTTATCTTATTGCCGTTCAATCTCTAAGGCGGGTTTACGCTGAGAACGGAATAGTGTTCGTGTCCAAAGGTGAACAACGCCCTAGCTTCTAGAGTTCGCTGCTTTTCCCAGGCCGGAGAAGGGCTTATACTGCTCGCCTTTGTTTGATATGTTCATTCAGTACCAATACAAACGAAAACTACACCAAAGTGGAAAGGCCCCTATAGAAGCTAGAAGTAACCTCTAGTAGTCTAGTAGTCGGCCTAACCAAAGCGTCACGACAACAGAAAATGACCCTTATGAATGGAATCTGAAGTAGGGGGCTTAGCCCGCCCGCCTACCAATCAAAGAGGCTGAGAGTAAGCGTAAGCTCTTCGAGCTTCCCTTCATTCGCTTCGCGGGAGCCGCACAACACATAGCTGGAAGTCAGAGGGCCCATACTACCTGCCTAACCCCTCGCTCCGAGGGACCGTAGATAGGAAAAGACGTTATAAACCAAACCACCCCATTCATCTAAAAGAGAGGGGAAGGGGCCTATGTATTTGCATGACTCCTGCGGATTTTACCCTATCTACACCCGGAGCCAATCTCCTATCGGTCCTGCCACCACGCCGCAGAACGGGAGCTCGTGTGGAACCTTTTATTTCTGGCGTAACAGCGGTGGAACATAAAAAAAGATTACGGTCGCGTAACATAAGGGCCGGAGGTACGGTAAACTCAAAATATGACTCCCGAAGGGAGGGCCCGGCGCGCGCAATCCTATCCTCGTCCGAGTTTACCCCTTGCACTTCGGACAGCCGTCCGTAGCATCATAAGGAGGACCTCCCTTTCGGGGTCAAAAAATGGTACGGTACGTAGGAGGCTGGTCTTTCTCAACGTGGTGTATAGCACGAAAAACCTTTCGATACAAGATAGGGCCGTTCACATGAAAGAAGATAATCAACCCTTTCTTCTCTTTCTCGAGGGGGAAAGATGAAGAGGGTCTTATGGAGGGAGGGGGCAGATTCGGGCGCTTTTTTAAAAATCCTCCACTGCATCCAGGATCACAAGTGGAACGCTAAGCAGGGGGGAGGGGAAAGGCTTGGGCTGGGCCTACCTATCCCGATAGGACCTCATAAAGGAACGGGAGCTGTTGAGAGGTTCCATATAGCCGAGCCGAAGGGCAGAACTTCTGTACGTGATCGTAGTATGTCACGTCGTCTCGTCCCCGCAGCATGGAAAAGTACCTATGCACTATTTCCGGTTCACTGATAAGGAAGATAGAGTTGGGGTGGGGGTCTACGATGTGATACTCAAGTATGACCCGGGGAGATACATGCTAACTATGGGTAGAAAGCAGGAACCTTTATGTAAATAATTGAGGGGGGTTACAGATCAGATCTCTTATACTACCATCGATCGACAGAGCGGAACGACCAGAAAAAAAAGTGAAGTTAGAAAGCCGTATGATAGGCGGTAACTATCTTGTACGGTTCGGGGGGTAATCGGCGTACTCCGATCAGTGGGGGGGAATCTTTGGCTCTATCGAACATACAGGGAATTGGAGGTAGCATTCCACCGATGTTAAGTCATGGACTGGTTCCTTCAGCCCTTTTTCTATGTGTTGGTGTTCTATATGACCGACATAAGACTCGACTTGTTAGATATTACGGAGGGTTAGTGAGCACCATGCCGAATCTCTCTACCATTTCCTTCTCTTCCACTTTGGCCAATATGAGTTCACCTGGTACTAGCAGCTTTATCGGGGAATTTCCCATCTCAGTAGGAGCTTTCCAAAGAAATAGCTTAGTAGCCACATTAGCAGCGCTTGGGATGATTTTAGGCGCGGCGTATTCCCTTTGGCTATATAATCGTGTGGTTTCTGGAAATTTAAAAGCCGATTTCCTCCATAAATTCTCCGATCCAAATGGCAGAGAAGTTTCCATATTTATACCTTTTCTTGTTGGAGGGGCGACCGTCCGTTGAACTACCAAAGAAAAAAGGGTAAACCAATGTGATCATGACATTGTAGGTGCTTGCGATGGGGCGGATGCGACTTCCCTCAGTTGGTTTGGGTGGTATAGCCCGTTGCAGAAGTCCCCCCTTTTTTTGATCCATTTCTGTCTTTAGTCTTTAGGGAGCCAAAGCTTGACTTTACTAAAAAAATCAGGCTCGCGCAGGGGCGCTCACGTTTTTTGGCTGAGCCGTATCTTGCTGGGTGGGACCGAGAGCAAGAAAGGACGGGGGGCTACCATGCATGTTCTCGACCGTGTCTCCGAGGGACAGTTGAACGAGCGACTCATGAATGCTGCCGGGTTGGACGAGCCGAACGCGTTCGGTCTGTTTTTTGAGCAAGAATCACAGCGTTACCTTACCTTCACCATGATACGGACTCCAAGTTCTTATGGCAGAGCGCGAGGAGATTGATCATATCAATATGATGATGGGAATGGAAACCAGAAGCACGACCGACCGGGGTCCAAGATAATCAAACCATCAGTAACAGTTGTCACGTAAGCATGAGACTTTTTGGTAGTACCGGTGAACCGGATGGCCGCGGCGATGGAATCTGGGACGGAGGACTCGTAGTATCTCTCTAGATCTGGCAAAAGCGAAAGACCCCTTAACGAACGTAATTCGAATGGGGGCTGACCGCTGAGCCCACTCTGGCCTCGCAGGGCGGGCCCCTGTGGTTTCGAGCTGGAGCTGCCATAGCTTATGGCTAGAGCAATGGGAGGGGGCCCCGGCATAGAGAACAGTAAGGATAACGAGCGCTCCGCCCGCTTGGCGGGCGGCAGGAGCAGCGGGCAAGTGCTTGGTAGGCCAACAGCCCAGTGAACCGGGCGGGGCACTCGACGAAAGGGGGGCACACGGAGCAAGTACGAGAAATTTGCCCCGCTCCGCTTTATTAAAAGCAAGGACCACTACGGGAGGTCAAACCAAGGAAAGGCCCTATGGAAGTAGGGGCTCGTCCCCGGTCAATATTGGATCAAACAAGATAGGGCCGTAGCACTGACCTATTCTTTTTTTTTGATTCAATACAGGGAAAAGATCGTTAAGTTCCCTACCGAGACAACAGACACTCTCAACGGATCCTCCGCGCGCCGGGCATACCTCTTCTTCCTTCTGTGCGTCTTTCTCGTGGCGGGAACAGAACAACAGGGAAAGACCCGGCCGACCTGCCCAGGGCTCGAGGGCGAGCTTTATTTAAGAGAGAATGGGGAGTGAATCGAAAGGCTTCCGTTTTCGTTCTTGGTTTTTTGGCCTCTCGATCTTATTCGTAGTTGGGAAGGGGGAAGGAGTCTAAATCAATGGACATTAATGAACCATCATTGATGGACGTTGCACATGACACGATCAATTCTACTCAAGGTCCGGCGCTAATAGAAGTGGCTTACTCTCCTAGTAAGAAGGAAAAAGGCAGGGCTTTTTTCGTAGTAATAGTGGGCGGGTCTCATGATATCTATGCCGGCCGTCGGAATCAAATGAAGGGGTCGAAGGACCATTCGATTCATTAAGGGGCATAGATCTAGGCCTCTTTGTTTGGTCAATCACCAAAGGCGGGGGGGAACCACTATGGGCGAGACCCCCCGGCCTCGATTCTTTTGCATAGTCCGGGGGCCGGCCGCCGCAGAGCTGCGGGGCATAGCGGCGCCCTCGCCTGGCGCCATTCCCGGATCTAGCAGCAGACGGGCGGGCCGGGCCTGAATTCAGACCAGACTCTTCTTTATTTGAGCTGCTCCCACGCAAGCAGACCGGAAGATCTCAGTTGTCCAGGACTGGACAAGTACGTAGAGATCTTCGTGGGACCGGGGAGGGAGTCTCAATCGATCTTTTCTAGGATTCCTTATCACGCACGGAGATCTTTCCATTGATAGAAAAGAGGGCTCCCCCCTTGAACATACTCTTAAAGGTTAGGTTACTACCTGCCTCTACGGAAGAGGTTTACTTTGTACCGCCCGGAGGTCATATAGATAGAAACCCGGAGCGATAAGAACGCCCTACCCACAGCTACAACTACTGGCGCTTCAAAAGGCTTAGATTTCTTCTATCTAAGGGCGCTACAGCAAGCTACCTTTTTTTAGGTCGTGTAATAGGGAGGTGTAAGCCTCGAAAGCCTTTAGTACTTCGGTAGGGCGAGCAGCCCTTAAACCAAAAAAAGGTTTGGAACTCTTCCCGTATTTCTGCATTTCATTCTCTATTCGGCCCGCCTCAAACAAAATGATAAAAAAGGATAGGACTATTGATTCGAAGTCACTACGAAAGGGTCGGTCAATAGCATAGCTCTTTATTTCCCCGGTCTCCTTTCGAAGGAAAGGCCTTCGCATTCCTAATCCGGTAGGGGGCCGGACGGCTTTGTTTGCCCCAGCTTGGCTAATCGCATCCCCGCGCAACGACATTCTTTGTGCGCCCCTTACCGTTCTCGCTCAGTCTTTGCAACGGCTGGGGAGGCTGTCGTAGAAGCGAAGCCTATCGCCACGCCGACCATCAAATACGAGATTGGGCCCCTTCTCAAAGATTTGATGGAAAGGCCCAGCCCACCCAAAAGCGCTTATGTAATATGGGAACTCATGGCTGGAAACAATCCTTATGGTTTTGATATCCGGTAGGAATAATCAGAATCAAAGTCCAGGTTGGTTGGTGAGCCTAGTGATAGGAGACTATCTAGCTTGGTTCGGAGAGCACTTGTTGGGTTAAAGATTTTTTTGTTGCTAAATGTTACGGCCTAAATGCTGAACTATTGACCCTACTTGTTCGGATGGGTGTTCACCCCAAAGTGTTCCCGGACCGCATGCATACATACGTAAGTAACTTAGTGCAACATGGCAAATTTCATTGAGAGGAATCAGCAAAGAAAAGAAAAAAGGGTCAACATCTTAATGTGTATTTTTTAGAGATTGTCCTCGGCTCGGGCTGAGGAGTGTCCACATGAGTTCGTTGAGGTGTCTACACAGGTTCGAAGACGCTCTTTTTTATATTCTGTCGAGAGTTCGGATTGCTCCACCTAAGTAGAACGAAAAGAAGGAATTGGAAATTCAAAGGGGGAGCCAGAAGCTTCGCTTCCGGTAGCTTGCTTACTCTCCTAGTAAGAAGAAGGCTCTTTGGCGAATTCTTTAGATCTGGGTAGAGTCTCGCTCAGTAAAGATAGTTGTAGATTCGTAGAAAAGGAGAGTAGCCTTGATTCTCTTCTTTGATCACCCAAAGGTTTCATTAAGGCTTTACCTGTTGTTCTATATCTATAGGACAGAAAAAACATCCAAGGAAAATGCCCTGCAACCAATTACTGCCTAGGGAACCCATTTGCTCGCCTGGCACGACAAACTAAAACAGGATGATTGGAAACTGGCCTAGCATATGACTCTATAATCAGCTAGTCGGAATCGGAATATGCTTTTACCCTGGCTTGAACTGGTTTACTCACTGGCACTGAAACTAGATAGCAACTGTAATTGTAATTGGATGGCAAGGAAATCACAAGATTGCTCACTTAAAACCTAGCTTGCAGGCGCCTGCTGGCTCTCCTAAGTCTCTTTCCCTTTCCTGCAACTGGAACTCCAAATGTAGCACTGGATGTAAACTCTCACTTGAAGAATTGCGAGCTTGCCTATAATTCCTACTTGAATAAAAGAAAGGCCTGCTTTCAATTTAAAGGCTGCCTCACTCACCGTAACAGACTCAGGCGCTAGAGAACTCGAACAATGTCCAAAGAGGGCATTGGGATTTAAATAACCCGGCTTTCAAACTAACTTAGATATGCTATTTTATACACTCACTTACAAGAGGCAAGTTTTATAAATAGAAATCCACTTTCTTACACTAGGGGAGATTCCTTATATGCTCACTTCGGAAAAGATGAGTAAACAGTCACTTCTAAAAAGGAGAAAGGAGGTGGATGCCTATTCTCTCACTTATGATTCGGGGGGGGGGGGGATACGCCTTAAGTTAAGCCAGATAGATTGATCTTCATGCGCACTCAGAGCACGCGGCAGCTCAATGACCACAAAACCCGCTTTCTCCTGCTTTTTATAACTATCTATAATGATCCAATTAGAACTTGCTCGGGAAAAGGCATATAGAATGGAAAGCAACTCGCCCCACAGCAAACGGAACGACAACAGTCTTGCTTTCTCTTGTTTGATCTGTTGGCTCGAAAACTAGCTTCAAAGTTTGATAACTGTCTGTCTTTAATCTGTACCTGGCTTGCCTTAAGGAACATCAAGTGAACTTCTTTCAAACGAACTGGCCAGGAGAAAGGAGAAGGAAGTAGATTAGGGCAGGCTAACAGCGCCAGGAAATGTATGAGAACTCGCCAGTCCTGCCTATGTAACCTATTCGATTCACTCTCCTGGTCCGACAGCAAAACAAAGTGAACTTCCACGGGATCTGCCATCGAAAGGAAATGGCCTGGACATTGCAGGAAATACATATATATAGGCTGCAGATGGCCCAGAATATGCGATTGCGGATATACCTGAATACGCTATGGGACTGATCTTTCCCTTGCCAGCTGGGTTGCCCTACCTAAAAAAATATGAGACTTCAGGAGACCCGCTATTTAGTACTACATATGCAAAGCAAAAAAATAAAACTTAAAAGATACGAGTATCAAACTGGTATAGCTTACTACTTAGAATGCTTAACTCTCTGTTTTTGACCCTATTCCTTCGGCTAGACCTATTCTCTCCGCTGGATCAACAAAGTAGGATCCCTTGTTTTCTTTTCATTCCTCAGAGCTAAGACTTTAACTAGATGGCACTCCAACTTACTCAGAGATTGCCATTTGATTTCCTCCTTTCCTGCCGGATTTCTTTTATCAGCTTGAAAACTTGTTAGCCTTAGGGCTGTAATTGGATTAAGTGAACTCCCTATTCTAGTATTCCTCCAAGGAAAGTATATTAGACTACTTATAACAAGCCCGAAAGAGGTAGAAGGAAAGGAAACTCCCACTTATACTCCATGGGCAGGGGAGTCAAATAGAGCTCCTTCTTCAGAAGCAGGGACTTACCTTAAGACTGAAACTTTTTTTTTCTTTCTTTTTCCCTGGGGAGTCATCCGATGAATTGATTGCAGTCCTTGGGGTTTTAGTTCTCGACCATGCGAGCTCTGCTACATTCATTGGAAGTTTACTTGTAGGCATTGGGATCAAGCTTAAGGAAGTGAGAGATCTAGTTGCAGTCCTTAGGGAAGTCTGTGGGAGAAAGATGACATACCTCGCCTTAAGCCCATCGCCTTCCATTCTTTCCTACGAGTCCGCTTGTATTTCAGCTATTCCCTATGTCCCCTAGTCCCGTTCGTGTGAGTCTCCATTTGGTGGGTTATCCGTAAACCATTCCGAAAGCATTGGCTAAGCAGCGGAGGTCAGAAGGGCCCTTCTTTTCTTTCTCCTTCGTAAGAGCGAGCTTTGCACCCAAAGCAGCATCCTTTCTTTACATCTTAGATGAAATGAAAGACCTCTTCCCTCTCATTCTTTTGAAGACGCTTTGTGCCATGATTAAGATCCTTTCATTGCACCATCTTACAATCTTGATATCCACCCTGGACGTCCTTTTCTTTGAAGAAAGCCTCTGACTACTACTACAGCTTCTGACTAAATAAAGATAATGTAGTAGGATCAATTAACTATTTATTAGAAAGCCTAATCCGGCTGTATATGTCAAAGAAGGAAGAGTTTTGTAGAAAGCCTCTCTCTCTTTTCGTCCAATAGCTAAGGTTGTCCGATTCGACAAGGGTAGAAGTCCTATCCGACCCAACCCCAGAACTAAAATATATGGCGATATCTAAAAAATAGTCTCCATTTTTTCGAACTAATTCATAGGCGCTAATGATGAGATTATAAGCACTCCTAACTGGAAGCTATAGTAAAGGTCTCTGGAATGAACGATTCC